TTATTTTATGCTGATCTTCAACTGCGGATTTAATCTTCTTGAAGAGCTCACCTTTGCTGCCTTGGTCTTTTTGGATTCCCTGAAAACGCTCTTTGTACTGTGAGGTTGGTAATTTTCTGGTGGAGAAGACACTGCCCTGTCTACATCCATATCAGTGATTGGAACTTGAACTGGAGGTTGTGTTCCAAAGCGCATGCTGCAGGTTTGCTTCTTGAGCTGTTCATCAATTTGCCCCCCGGACTTCCGGATCACATTCGACTTTGCATTTGCTGCATAACACAACACCCTTTATGATGGATGCCTTTGGCCTTCTTGGTTCAGAACTAGACGAGCCGGTGGTAGAAAAATCCACTTTCTTTTTCCTTTGATTGTTTTTTTCTTGGCCAGTTGACTTCCACCACCATGTTGACCTCAGCGAATGGTTCAGTGTCAATCTTCAGAGGCTTGTCTTCTCTTTGTCCTGAAATTTTGCCTTGATCAAACCATGTTTAGAGAAGTGAGCTGAACACAATCTTTTGTGTGATGCCTGTCCATTTTGTGCAATTTGCAAAACTTCTTCCCCTTCAGCTTAGGCAAGTCTTTGTATAACTGGGGATTGAGCGGGCTTCGCAGCGATAAGTTCATCAAAAATTTGTGCAGCTTTGGATAAGTCATAGGGAAAGACCCTATGCTCTGGTCTTGGGAACTCTAATTGATCCACTTCATATGGATGAGGAGGTTGGTATAGCTCCCTTGCAATATTAGCTTGACCAGCAGCTTGAATCAGCCTTACTACCCCTAGTCATAGGAGCAGGTCCATTGACTCTTTGAGCCCTATTTCCTTTAGGTTGTCGAACCTCTTCTTCAGGTTCAGGCTCTGACTCATCATCATATTCATCATCAGAGGCCACCCTCATCTCTTTTGGTTTCTTGACAGGAACAAGCTTCGGTACTTGAATCTTCTTAGGCGTAGTAGTAGTAGTAACAACAGGAGGCTTGACTGCTTGTTTGTCCTTCTTAGCAGAAGAATTGGACCCTGGTTCATTGATCTTGACCCCTCCATTCTTCTTAGGAGTTTCCTTAAATGTTGGTGCCACATAAGGCTACGAAGTAGCGGTCCGTAGGTGAGACCTATCTGTTCTTTAGAAGGGATGGTAGCTTCACCAACAGGTAGTTTGTCTGTACTCTTGGCTGCTACAAAATTAATACGCGTTCCATCCCCTTTTGAAGAGGCTTGCAGACTTCTTAGGAGGTGACTCCATCCGTAATTCTTCATCAGGACACGTTTTCAGACTCCTTTGGGATTTGTTGTTCAACAACAAATTCAGATTCCTTTGAACCCCGTTGGGAGTCCACGTTTAACCTCTCAAGGCGCATAAGTACGTCTTTGTTATGATCTTCCTCCTTCTTTCGAATCCCTGAATAGCCTTAGTTGAGTTCTCAATAGCTTTGGTCAATTTGCGCCTTTACTCACGACCTCCTTGCTCTTTCATGATTTCTGTCATCATGAGCATGGCCTCTGAAGGAGTACTAGATTTACCAGCATCGACCCGTCACGTCTTGGCTTTCTCTAGCTAGTTTTGCAGCGTATATAGGAGCGTATTCTGGGAAACGCTCTGCAACTTCTTTATCAGAGAGATGTCTGCACTGTCCTGAATTTTGTTTGTAGTTGGAATTCCTATCTGAGTTGTTAACCCTACAAGTTCCTATCCTTAGAGAGCGGATGATAGAACTAGAGCATTAACGTCCGTTGTTATCGCTAGTCCCCGGGACTTAGACTTCTTTCTTTGAGATGTAGCTTGCCAAAGCTTCTTGACTTCTTGCCTAAGTCTATGCTAACTCTCCTTTTAGCTCTTAAGGGGTTTTGCTTAGCTTCCTTCTAATTGGCTTTAGCAGATGAGCGGGATGAGCTACTAGGGAAGAGAGTTACTTACTCAGCAGTACGGAAAGAGAATCGAAGTGCTTAGAGGCAACCATTAGAGGGATGACAAGCTTTATCATCACTCGATGCGCACGCAAATGGGTCTTTAATCTTCCAGGTCAACCGTAAAATAATACAATGTTCTTCCATAACCTTAGCTTGCCTTATTAGTTAGTATAGTAGTTAAGGTCAGTAGAGCGGGAAGAAATTAACCAAGCAAAGGATACTGAAACCCATGAAGCAAACAACGGCTACCAGAAGAGTGTCATCCGTTTTCCACAGGACAGTTGCGAGAAAGCAATTCTCGATAGAGGAGAGTACGACAGAAGACAGGGCCAGACGAGATATTGAAAGGCTTGAATGGACAGGTAAGGGGCAGACGGATTTCACCTACCAGGCACAGGACTTATTGGCTTAAGAAGCAAGCCAAAGCTTTAGAAGAGTCGCCCGGTCATCCTTTGTTGCTTGCTTTGGGCTCATCTCGGTGCTTGGTCTCTTCGATATGCTATGAAAGATCTCTCCTCCTGGTAGACGGAGGAGTTAGAGGCTGGCAGTTAACCATTCGCTATGTGGAATTCCTTTTCTAAAAGTATGATTCCC